ATTAGGTTTAATTCCGATTACTTTGGCTGGATTATTCGTAACTGCATATTTACAATATAGGCGCGGTGATCAGTCGGACCTTTGATTAATTTAATTAATCATTTTTTTTGACCTCCTCCTTAATCCACAGGAGGTCACATTCTGATTGCTGTTGAAGTTAGCGACCTTATTTCAGTGGAATTTGACCTAATAAGAACGGAATAACGCACGCTCTGTAGGATTTGAACCTACGACATCGGGTTTTGGAGACCCACGTTCTACCGAACTGAACTAAGAGCGCCTTCTTAAAAATGTTTTATTCTTTTTTGAACCCCAATAGACCTTGCATGTATATATATCATATAGAGTTTCGAAAAATGAAAGAAAGATTATGGATGTATAATTTAATTGATCTCAATTGATTTCTCCGTACTCCTGAGAGGAGAACTAAAGTAATAGAATAGGTAGGGATGACAGGATTTGAACCCGTGACATTTTGTACCCAAAACAAACGCGCTACCAAGCTGCGCTACATCCCTTTCAATTGGTCTACAGTTTCATTGTAGAGAATCCCTGTCTTCTTTTCCATAGTGTTATTTCTTCCATTAATATACACAATTTTTATTGCCATTTCTTCTTTTTTGGGGGGGGCTCATGTCATATAACATATATATTGTATAACATATAATAAAATAATAAAAGACTTATATATACCCATATGAGACGTTAAAAACAAAAAGAAGGGGGATTTTCAATGCGAGATCTAAAAACATATCTTTCCGTGGCACCGGTATTAAGTACTCTATGGTTTGGGTCTTTAGCAGGTTTATTAATAGAGATCAATCGTTTATTCCCCGATGCGTTGACATTCCCTTTTTTTTCATTTTAGTTATTTATACCGGAAGGGGATTAGAGATGCAATCAAATCAAATAGCTGTAACTAAATTAATTGCTATTTTTTTTTTTGAAAAAGACTAAAACTAAAAGTCTATTCAATCTGAGTGAAAAGTCCGGCTTAAATTTAAATTTGTAATAGAGCGAGAACGCGAATGGAAATGTGCTCCTAGGGCAACAGTATCATACAAAATAGTTAAATAAGATACTGTACTGCAATTAGAAATATAGTTCGAAATAATTGTATTCCTTATTATTTACTATTACTTACTCTATTGATTGCAACGAAATCTTTCATAATTAGATTTCGAGTTAGCAACTTCCATTTTTTCTTTGTTCTTTTCTTATTCGCTTCAGATCGAAAAAATGTAAGAGTTGAGCGAATCAAAAACCAAAGGGGGTTCATGGCCAAGAGTAAAGATGTCCGAGTAACGGTTATTTTGGAATGTACCAGCTGTGTCCGAAACGGGGTTAATAAAGAATCAACGGGCATTTCCAGATATATTTCCCAAAAGAATCGCCACAATACGCCGAGTCGATTGGAATTGAAAAAATTCTGTCCCTATTGTTACAAACATACGGTTCATGGGGAGATAAAGAAATAGATCGAATGCAGGTCTGTTTATCACTCTTCCAAGGAACATTAAAAATGACATATTATATATATAATATATATTTTAATATAACTAAAGTAAATCCTAATTTCTATTTCAATTGGATCTAAAAAAAAGAATTAGAACTAAGAAATAGTATTTTCAGGGATAAGGAACAAACAAACCATGGATAAATCCAAGCGACCCTTTCTTAAATCCAAACGATCTTCTCGTAGGCGTTTGCCCCCGATCCAATCGGGGGATCGAATTGATTATAGAAATATGAGTTTAATTAGTCGTTTTATTAGTGAACAAGGAAAAATATTATCTAGACGCGTGAATAGATTGACCTTGAAACAACAACGATTAATTACTATTGCTATAAAACAAGCTCGCATTTTATCTTTGTTACCTTTTCTTAATAACGAGAAACAGTTTGAAAGAACCGAGTCGACCGCTAGAACTACTGGTTTTAGAACCAGAAATAAATAGGCTTACTCTTCAATCGAATAAAAATTCCAATATGAAATCAAACCCAGATGGATATTTTGTTCGAAAAAAATAAAATCTAGATGTGTTGTAAAAAAAAAAACACAATCAAAGAATCGGGGAAGAATAAAATTTTTTTGTTTGAGCGCATTCACTCATTTTGACGACTTTATCATCTTATCAATTTTTTCTTATACTAATTTACTTTTACTAATTTATAGTATATCTTCCCGGAGTTCATTCTCCGGGGAATGTCATTTAAGTTTTTCCGGTGAATTCCTTACAAACTTCTTCCTCTTCTTTTATGATCTCATTGGAAATCATATAAAGACAATTCCTATTTAATATAGCTATTTGTGCAAGTATTTTACGATTAAGAAGCAATTTACTCTTGTACAGATCATTTATTAATCTACTATAACTATAGGATACTTTATTTTCTCGAATTACTGCATTTATCCGAGTGATCCACAAACGACGAAAATCCCTCTTTTGCCTATCTCTATCCCGATGAGCAGAAACCAAAGCTCTTATTTTCTGTTGAGTAATAGTTCGAGTAAGTCTTGAATGAGCCCCCCCAAAGCTTGATGAAAATAAACGTATTTTTGTTCGACGTTTACGAGCTACATATCCTCGTCTAATTCTGGTCATTGAATAAATGAAACTTTGATGAATAACTAATTGATTTCCGTTCTTTCAGCTATTATTTTCCTCTTTACTGGGCGATTAATAACAAAACAGATTCTTCCAATGTATAAAATAAAAATTCCAATGGCTTTGGCTACTATAACCTCCCCGACCACTATATATATATTTTTTTCATTTCACCGCTAACTAAAAAATTTTTTGATACCTAGTATCAAAAACAAAACATAGTAAACAATAAAATGATAATGATAAAGTTTAAATGGATAAAGACATAGTAGTTCCATCGTTTCTATGGTTACTTCTTAAACGGTGAGGTCCTTTCTATACACCGGAACCCCTTCCTTCATTTAATCAATATTATTGGTAACTTGTACAGTTCACATCCTTTGGCTCTACCCATGAATTAGATTATTTAGTAATAGGTCTTTCACAATGAGATCTAAACCCATACAGTAACGGTATTTAATTATGAAAGTTAGCTAGGTAGCTGACCCTGTTAGTCCGTTTTTGCAAGAGTGGGAACATAAATTTTCTGCTTATATATTTCCCCCGCTTAATGGATAACTATTTCTTACCAAAGGGGAATTGCTTCTCAGCTTAAACTCAGGTGATTGGATTTGCACCAATGGAAACCATAAATTGAATACACAGAGAGATAATGGAGCTTTTTGATTTGTAGATAGTGAGTGGAATTCTTCCATTGTATACTATCCTATTCATATTCTATCTCACTGGTATTGATTCATCATTGATACTAGAAACATAATTGATACTAGAAACATATAGTTTGACTTTTGTTCCCAGTCCTAGCTCATGATCTAAACGCGTCGCACATACACCCTAGTACATGTTCCTCGGCGCTGAGGACATCCCCGAAGAGCGGGGGATTTCGTGACATTTCTTATTGGCTGTCGTGTGTTTCTAATAAGTTGTTTAATGGTTGGCATGCTGTATCGTATACATAATAGACTGGTTTAGATCGATCCTAACCTAACCGGATGATTATGAATCGTTTTTATTTTTATTTAATAGACTATAGAAGATTAAACCCGGTAAGAATCTAAAGAAAAAAGCTCAACACTAGCAGGATTTCGCGGAAATCCTTCATCCAACCGCTACAAGATCAACAATTCCATGAGCTTGGGCTTCTGTTGCTGACATAAAAACATCTCTTTCCAGATCTTCAGATACAACCCATAAGGGTTTGCCCGTTCTTTGTACATAAACCCTTGTGATGGTTTCGCGCAGTTTCAATAGTTCTTCCGCTTCCAAGATAAATTCTCCCGTTTGTGCCTCATAAAAAGAGGCTGCGGGTTGATGAATCATTACCCTGATGATAAATAAATGGTTTCTCTATCTTGCAGGATGATGAGGTGCAAACATAAAGAAAAAAAAAGAATTGAAGAACCGTACGGGCATTTTTTGTGCAGTGCATACGGCTCTCTAATGGAATTTACTTTTACCTTACAGCCGAAAAAATCTAGGATCTATCAGACGCAGATCGGTAAATGATCCAATTACCACCCTTCCTTTCGGGGGAGTTAAAAAATACTATGATGGTTCCGTTGCTTTATATATTTATTTCGTCTGTGATTCAGCAATCCCAAAGTTTTTTTTTGAGCTAAGTAAAAAAAAGAATCTTTTCATTTTTGTACTATAAACATAAATATTGTTAAAACCCTTCCGGTGGGAAAACAAAAAAAGTTTGTGACGCTTAACCGTACTCCCCATAGATAAGATAAAATAGGAATATCTTATTATCTCATACTACTCTTTCGATACATAATCTAATGTTAAAAAAAAGAAAGTTTTCTCATATCGAATTCGAAGTGCCATGCTATTATTACTTAATATTCCTGCTAAGGCATAGTTTTTTTTTTCTTTCAAATAAAAAACTCAATGGCGCCAAGCGTGAGGGAATGCTAGACGTTTAGTAATTTCTCCTCCGACCAGGATAAAGGATCCCATTGAAGCGGCCAATCCCATGCATATTGTATGTACATCTGGTCGTACAAATTGCATAGTATCATAAATGGCTACTCCAGGTATTACCCATCCTCCGGGAGAGTTTATAAACAAATAGAGATCTTTGGTATCATCCTCTATACTGAGATATATCATAAGACCAATAAGTTGATTTGAGATCTCACTATCAACCTCTTGGCCTAAAAAAAGCAATCTTTCTCGATAAAGTCGGTTGATTAGGATAAAAAATTATCCCTTAGGAACCGTACATGCACCTTTTGAGGCATACGGTTCAAAAAAGTAGCGGAAAAAAGATCAATGTATAAGATTCCAGCCCCTTTATTTTTATTTTGGCTATAGTAGGTTCTATCTGACTTTTAACAAAGGATTTTTTCTTCCATAAAAAATAAGATTAGTTTTAGCCCGTTTTCCTATAACCTATAATACTAAATTTACTACACTTATCAAACAAACTTCTCATTGATATATTGTTTCATCGAGATCCAATCTAAATTACGATGTAATTTTCTTGTTCCTGAATGGGCCCCTTCCATTTTTTTAGGTTTATGTTCTACTCCAGGTAAAGATTTGCCCGATTTCTATTTGCACATATAGGATAAACGCTCCCAATACCACTTCTTTTTTTTAATTCATTTGATGTCTTTCTTCCGTCAAATATTCGAGGTATTCATCATATTAATATTATTCTATTTAATTAATTAACACTTTGAGATCACCCCTCTTTCTAATTTAATAATAAAATAGTTTATGATACAATGTAGTAATCGTATTACTATGGGTTTTTTCTAAACGGAGCCTGGATACTTCATTTTCTTGGTCCAACCAAGCCAACCATAAATCAGTTTAATTGAGATGGTAATATTCATATGGATCCCCCCAAAACGGATCTAATTGCATTTCACGCTCCAAATTTTTAATAAATTGATTGGGTGAAACAAAGGATATCTCGATCGAGGGAGAGAACGGGGAAATCCCATATGACCCAATATATCTGACAAGCCGCACTATACGTCAACCCAAGATGCATCTTCCTCTCCAGGACTTCGAAAAGGTACTTTTGGAACACCAATAGGCATTAACAAAAAATTAAGTACTATATTTCACTTTGATGTGGAAACGTAATAATGGGTTTAATTGTCTTCATAATATTGGCCGTTATTCTATTTGCGTCTATTTTAGCCATGGTCAGAAAGGAAGACAGACTGAATAAAGTAACTAAAATTATTACAAATAGGTCTTTCGAATGATGAATAAGTATGGATGTATTCACTCATAGAAAACGGGCTCAACCCCCCATTGCGTCTTGGGGCTTATCGGGTATAGAATAGATCTGCTTCTCTTTGTTCCTACGAACAGAATTGTTTGATTATTGCCAGCAGAATAGAATAAATTTTATCTCTTGCTCGGAGAGAATCCACTGAAGGGGGAGGTCCATAGTATCATTTTTAAAATGCAATAAAGTTACATAGTCTTTATCTTTCTTTGATAAAAAGGGGTATTTCCATGGGTTTGCCTTGGTATCGTGTTCATACCGTTGTATTGAATGATCCGGGTCGGTTGATTGCTGTCCATATAATGCATACAGCTCTGGTTGCTGGTTGGGCCGGTTCAATGGCTCTATATGAATTAGCCGTTTTTGATCCTTCTGATCCCGTTCTTGATCCAATGTGGAGACAAGGTATGTTCGTTATACCCTTCATGACTCGTTTAGGAATAACTAATTCATGGGGTGGTTGGAGTATCACAGGGGGGGCTGTAACGAATTCAGGCATTTGGAGTTACGAAGGTGTAGCTGGAGCGCATATTTTTTTTTCTGGCTTGTGCTTCTTAGCAGCTATTTGGCATTGGGTGTATTGGGATCTAGAAATATTTACTGATGAACGTACAGGAAAACCTTCTTTGGATTTGCCCAAGATTTTTGGAATTCATTTATTTCTTTCAGGGGTGGCTTGTTTTGGTTTTGGCGCATTTCATGTAACAGGTTTGTATGGCCCGGGAATATGGGTGTCCGATCCTTATGGACTAACTGGAAAAGTACAATCCGTAAATCCAGCGTGGGGTGTGGAAGGTTTTGATCCGTTTGTTTCGGGCGGAATAGCCTCTCATCATATTGCAGCGGGTACGCTGGGCATATTAGCGGGCCTATTTCATCTTAGTGTTCGTCCGCCTCAACGTCTATACAAAGGATTACGTATGGGCAATATTGAAACTGTCCTTTCCAGTAGTATCGCTGCTGTCTTTTTTGCTGCTTTTGTAGTTGCTGGAACTATGTGGTATGGTTCAGCAACTACTCCCATCGAATTATTTGGTCCCACTCGTTATCAATGGGATCAGGGATACTTCCAACAAGAAATATATCGAAGAGTTAGTGCTGGACTAGCTGAAAATCAAAGTTTCTCGGAAGCTTGGTCTAAAATTCCGGAAAAACTTGCTTTTTATGATTACATTGGGAATAATCCGGCAAAGGGGGGGTTATTCAGAGCGGGCTCAATGGATAACGGGGATGGAATAGCTGTTGGATGGTTAGGACACCCCATCTTTAGAGATAAAGAAGGACGTGAACTTTTTGTACGTCGTATGCCTACCTTTTTTGAAACATTTCCAGTTGTTTTGGTAGATGGAGACGGAATTGTTAGAGCCGATGTTCCTTTTAGAAGGGCAGAGTCGAAGTATAGTGTTGAACAAGTAGGTGTAACTGTTGAGTTCTACGGCGGAGAACTTAACGGAGTTAGTTATAGTGATCCTGCTACTGTTAAAAAATATGCTAGACGCGCCCAATTGGGTGAAATTTTTGAATTAGATCGTGCTACTTTGAAATCTGATGGTGTTTTTCGTAGCAGTCCGAGGGGTTGGTTTACTTTTGGACATGCTTCATTTGCTTTGCTCTTCTTCTTCGGACACATTTGGCATG